TCTCTAGTATGACCACTTGATAAAATGTGGAGGGAAGTGGGGTAAATGGCCGATACTACTGGAAGAATTCCTCTTTGGATAATAGGTACTGTAGCTGGTATTCTTGTGATCGGTTTAGTAGGCGTTTTCTTTTATGGTTCATATTCCGGATTGGGTTCATCCCTGTAGTAATCTGATGAATTGAGTTGTAGACATGAAAGCGTAAGAACTCAACGGATTCCCTTCTTTGTTTGTCTGATTTAAGGTAGAAGGTCCCGTTGAGTTCTTAATAATTCTAATATTTTTTTATAGGTTCATTGACGAAGTTCTATTTACTCAACAAATTTTCCCCTCCTCTTTTGTTTGTCCACCACTTTTTATAGTATACGTAATTATTAATTATTCTAATAGATTTTAGAATATAATATAAAATACGCAATAACTCCAAAAAACGTTCTGAGACATCTGTAAAAAACAGAAACTAACACTAGGAATGTTTGACGAACAGTATAAGGAATCATTATTATTTCGACACAAGAAAAGGATTTTTCACACCCCTTTTCTTGTGTCGAAGACTAGGAAGACGAATAAACCCTCCCAGAAATATTTGCTCCCTTCGTTTATATTTATACGTTCTATTTCCCGTTTACTTTTGGATAGGATCTAGCCAAAGTGAAATGTATTAGACTCAAATGCATTTTTTACATTTCAATCTGACAATAGCAACATAATAGCATCGCCCAAATTGAAAAAAAAAAGAAGAAGGGGTCAAGTCAAATAGTCTTTCTATATACTATGTCTAGGAATGTCGTACAAGGAATTCCCGGCATCTCGTAGAAAAAGAGTCTAAAAGAAGAAAATTCTTTTTATAATTGCATTTTTTATCATAGATAATTGATAAAAAAACAAACTTGATGTCGATAAATACGCCAGTCTAGAAATTCATTTCGGACAATTGAACCTTCTCGAACTGTTTCTTTTTAAGAACCAAAAAGATTTGTGCCAAAATAACAGATGCGAAGAAGAACAAAAGACCTTGTACACGTAATGGATCTTGAAGTACTATTTCTGCATCTCCCTGACCAAATCCGCCCACATTAGGATTACTTGTCAACGGTTGATCCAATTTGATAGATTCACCTTCTGAAACAAGAAGTTCTGGCCCCGGAGGGATAATATCAACCACTTGACGTCCATCAGATGCATCCGCTATGGTTATTTCGTATCCCCCCTTTTCTTTTCGTAGGATTTTGCTTACTATACCTGATGCTGTAGCATTATAAACTGTATTGTTACTCTTGCTCCCGTCAGGATAAATTTGGCCCCTTCCTCTGTTTCCGCCTACGTATATAGGATATTTTAAGAAGTAAGTGTCTTTCTTAGTAGCGGGGTCCGGGGAAAGAATAGGAAAGGTGATTTCACTATATTTCTTACCAGGAACAGGGCCTATGACAAGAATATTTTTTTGATTGGGGCGATAACTCTGAAAAGAAAGATTGCCCATCTTTTCTTTTATCTCGGGGGAAATACGATCGGGAGGGGCTAATTCAAAACCCTCTGGTAAAATAAGAACAGCCCCTACATTCAAACCCCCCTTTTTACCATTAGCAAGAACTTGTTTCAGTTGCATATCATAGGGAATTCGAACAACTGCTTCAAATACAGTATCGGGAAGTACCGCTTGCGGAACCTCAATATCCACTGGTTTATTAGCTAAATGGCAATTGGCGCATACAATACGTCCAGTGGCTTCTCGTGGATTTTCATAACCCTGCTGTGCAAAAATGGGATATGCATTTGAAATGGATGTACGAGTTATGATATATATCATGAGCGATATGGAAATAGATCGAGTAATCTGTTCCTTTATCCAAGAAAAAGTATTTCTAGTTTGCATGGTCCAACCATTGATCCCGAAAATTTCTACAATAAATTGGGGTAGGTCACTAATGGAGTTTCCTATCCACGATTCTGTTATTTACTGGAATAATAATAATTTGACTGGATTAATATATAGGAATATAGGATGAATCTCCGGGATGGGTAGAAATATAAAGTTTTTTTCAATGCTTTGCTTATGTACAACTGCAAAGTAATAAAAAACATTATAATTGGATTAGGTAGATAATTTTTCAGTCATTCATTGAATGATAAATCACTACAAGTGACGGAGATACGCGATTTAAATAACGGAAAATCCAATATTTTAAAATTGTATCTAGAATGACTGGAAAAGTGGAAACAAGGCCAGATATAATTTGATCATTATGAACAAATCCAAAATCCTTGTAGACAAAGCCAATCAGCAGTTCCCAACCATGGGGCGAATGAAATCCGATACATAAATCAGTTAATAAAAGAAGAGAAAAAGCTTTTATTGTGTCACTTAAGTTATATAGGAATTCCTGAGCCCAAGAGTTAAGAATAACAAGTTCTTTATTACCCAAAATAGAATAACCACTTAGAATAATGAAACAGATTATATTTGTCGAGAAGTGCAAAATCGTATGAATACGACCCTCATTGTGTATCTTGATTAATTGGATTGTTTCTTTGTGAATTCCTATACGAAGGTTTTGTAGATGTGTCTCCGAGTATTCCTTGATCATTTCCTCTAAGAGGAGGAGTTCCTTTAATTCTTTGAATTTTTCTAGAATACTATTTTCTTCAATATCATTCAAAAAAGTTTCGGATTGCCTAGTATTCCACCAATTTTGAATCCATGATTCCAGACTTTTTTGAAATGAGAGCGAAATCCACCAAGGCAAAAATACTATAGATGCAAGATAGAAAAGAGGAGTTAATGCTTTCTTTTTTGCCATTTTTATCTGTGAATTGTTAATGAATTCGTCGACTTTATGTAATCTAATATTTCTCTCACGCATCAGTTCTATTACAAGTTATCGAATCTATAATCTATTCACTCTTTTTTTTCCATATATGTCTGCTTTGACTCGAAGGGATGTTCTGAATAAATTTAAATTAAGTTATGTTATAGAAAAAGAGGATTCTTGCGTTTTTGCCCTCCTGCTGAGAAAGCATGCATTTGTAGGCTCATTTCTTAAAATACTTCAATTGGTACACGCAAGAAATAGGCCAATTCAGCAGCTTTTTGTTCCATTTCCCGTGGAGTAAAATTCTCATCAGTACGAGTCAATGGAATGGCTCCCTGGCCTTTGATATCCATATAAAGGACACGACGCGCATAAATACCCTCTTTAACTTCTATTCTGACGGACTGAATATCTTTTATAAGAAATTGGAGGAAGACCCGACGATTTTTTCCAGGAAATCCCCAACGAAAAATACACACTATTCCGTCTTTTCTATCAAATCGATCATAACCACTACCTACATTCCACGAAATTGTGCACCACAAATAAGAGCTAATAAAAAGACCCGCGATCCCATAGAAAGACATCACAAGTCCTTGTGGAAAAAAAATGATTTCCTGAGACGGGAATAAAGATATCAGATTTCTACCAAGATAACTCGAGGTTCCAACCAACAAGAATCCTAATGAACCTAAAAAAAGGATAACAGCCCAGCAGAAATTACTTGTTTTTCGAGCCCCTGTTATAGGTTCTATCCATATATGTTCTGATCGACAACTCATACTTGATCCAGTTGCTTTTTTTTTGGAATTGAGAGAATACCCCAAATGAATTTTACTTTAGTCCTTTTGTTTCCGAAGTAACTCGCATCAACTAGCAATAGTTTGATGTGAACCTTTAGGAGTAATTCATTAAATTGGTTAGATCTAAACTAATAACATACCCTTCGTATGATCTCACTAAAGATAGCCACATACATATAGATAGACCAACTTTACAATTAAGCCGTCCGCCAATTCGGGTCTATTTGAAAATAGCTAGAATATAGCATTTTGGGATATTTTCGTCGGAAGACGCTTATACCATATTTTGCTAAAAGGATATCTGTGTTATGATACAAGCGTCAGTTTAAAAATGAGATTTTGTGCCCTCGCCTCTAAACAATCTTGTTTTTTTGAACATGAAGAAATAAAGAAGCCATTGCGATTGCCGGAAATACTAGGCCTACTAAAGGGACCAAAACAGAGGGAAAGTTAAGAGTTGTCATAGAATGGGTACCTCGCTTTACTATTTGTACCTGTTATTATTATTTAGATTTTATATTTATAGAATATAAAGATAAAGATATCTTATTATATATAAAGATATCTTATATCTTATTATAAGTATAATTTGATAATTCTAAATTGGGATTATTATTACTTAATATCTCTCTAATCTATTCTAATTCTAAATGAGTATATAATGTAGTTTTTCATCCCTCTACATGAAAGATTTGAAAGGATATGGATGAGATATGATTTGATTCATTTTTTTCTCTTGTCTTCCAATTTAGCAAAAAGTTTCTTAAAAATGAATTAGATCTATTTATATTAAAGGGTTTGTTAGAATCCCATCCAGCAGGGATTCTTAGTCAAAATAGGATTATCATAAGGTATAGAAAGATAAAAAATGCTATTATTCCGATAAACTAATTACTTGTTTGCTCAAAATAATTCAACTTTATGTTCTAATTTTGATTCAAAGGAAAGAAAGTGTGGAGTTGAAATAACTCACTCAGAACGCTTTTTAAAGGATTACGTGGTACGATTAGATCGAATAAGCCCTTCTGGAATAAATACTCAGCCGCTTGTGAACCTTCGGGTACTGTTTTATTTAATGTTTGTTCAATTACTCTTTTACCCGCAAAGGCAATGTAGGCATGGGGTTCGGCAATAATGATATCCCCCAACATACCAAAACTAGCTGTCACCCCGCCGGTAGTAGGAGATGTAAGGATTGGTACATAGAATAACTTTTTATTTGATTGATAATCATATAAAGCAGCAGATATTTTAGCCATTTGCATCAAGCTCAAACTTCCTTCTTGCATGCGTGCCCCTCCGGAAGCACACACTATAATAAGAGGTAGAAATTCTTTAGTGGCATATTCAATCAAACGGGTAATTTTCTCCCCAACTACGGATC